ATTTCTTCATCAGAATAAGAGTTCCTTTTGAAGCCAGAATTGCTTTTCCTTGATATTGAACATAATGTATGAAAGTATCTTTGAGGAACCATAGGATCCTCTGAAAAGAATTACAACACACGACTATAAGATATTCTATTTTTCCATAGAAATGTGTTCGCTCAAGAAAGACTCCAGAAGATATTGATCGTAAATAAGAAGACTGTTTACGAAGAAACAGGAATAGATATTCGCATTCATATACATAAGAATTATGTAGGAACAAAAAGAATCTTTTCTTTCTTTTTGAAAAGACGTAAATGGATTTATTTGAAGTAATGAGACTATTCAAATTATGATATTCGTGGAAAAACAATCGCAAGAAATGCAAAGAAGAAACATCTTTGATCCAGCATTGAAGGATTTGAACCAAGATTTCCAGATGGATGGGATGGGGTATTAGTAGATCTGACACATAATTTAAATGTGATAATTTATCCTCTAAAAAGGGAAATATTGAATGAATAGATCGTAAATTCTGAGATTTTGGTATTCTTTTTTCTTCAAGGGAAGATACTAATCGCGACGAGAATGGAATTTCCAGAATGACTCCAAAACCTTCTGATACCATTTGAGAAGAAAAATGAGAAGAAAAAGAATTCTTGTGCCCCCAAAATCCATTTTTTTTAGAATCATTCACCGAAGAAATCAAAGATTTCTGTTGATACATTCGAGTAATTAAACGTTTCACAAGTACTAAACTAGATTTATTGTCATAACCGATAATTTCCACAGGTTCGTAAAAAATCAAACTATTGAAGCTATGATAATGAGCAAGTGAGTAAATATACTCCTGAAGGAGCAGCGGATATAGGAAGTTTTGTTGCCAAAATCTATCTTTTTTCAATTTAAATATCCTTGTAATTCTGCCATTGAAACACATTTCTACTATAACCAAAAAAGGGAGGCACTTCTTGTGTTATGAAATGATACATAGTGCAATACGGTCAGAACGGCGTATGCGTATGTTGTATGTAGTATATTGTTTATCTTATACTAAAATACTATTTATAAGAAAATAGTATAACTTATAACTCTAATAAACTAGAATAATAATAGAATAAGAAGATTCTTATTCTATTATTCTAAGAAATAATTCTTAGAATATAGTCTAGTATTAATATATACTATGCACTGTCTATACTTTTACTTTAAATAATATATACTTTTATACTGTACTGTGATGTAAAAAAAATAAAGATAATCTAAGAAGTAAAAGATTATATAAAAGTAAGAACAAATAAAGAATATATACCCCGGAGGCAGAGAGCCCAATCTACAGATCTTTTTCCTTTCCCTTTCTATCCAATTTTGTTTTCTTTGTTATTTTATTTTCCTTGTTAATATAACTAGAATAACAAGAAAACAAAATAGAAAATAACAATAATAAAAAGAAGGGAAAGGGGTAAAAATCTTTTATTTTCGCAACCCAATCACTCTTTTGACTTTGGAAAAAATTCTTGTTTTATCACTATACTATTTCTTCTACACATCCGTCTCCAATCCATAATAAAGAATAATTAGGATTAATAAAAAAAAGAATCAATGGTCCACTCACAATTCACAAGAGAACCTTTTCCCACATCAGGCACTAATCTATTTTTAACGTATAATTAGTAATTCGATCGGGTAATCATTCAAATTAAGAAGGGAAGCTCGTTGCTTTTTTGTCTTACTCGAATTGGAACCATAAGGCTCTATCCATTTATTCACTAGACCCGAAATACTTTACTGAACTTAAAAATTTTTTGATATTTTTCTATTTTTTTTACGACATGCTTTTTTTTCCATTCATTACCTTTCAGGATCAGTCGCGGTCTTATAAACTCTACCAATAGTCTAGACGAATTCCTTCATCCAAATGTGTAAAAGATCATAGTCGCAATTAAAAGCCGAGTACTCTACCGTTGAGTTAGCAACCCGGATCAATATGAAGTGTAGATAAGATCGAAATAAAAAAAAATCCAGCAAACCCATCCATTTTACTAAAGTGAAGGAAAGAGCCAATAGGGAATGGGGATAAAAAGATCTATTTATATACGATCAAATTATATTTGTTTGAGACACCATTGTCAATATGAATGGACTTTTTATAAAAAAAGAAATTTCAATAAATTAGATATAAATTTGTGTTGGATTAGCACAACATAAAGAAGAAATAAGAACTTTGAGCGGAAAAAAATAAGGAATAAGGAAAAGGTAGAGATAGAAAAGATAGCGGCTTTCTTTAATCAAATACAAGAAGAAAAATTACCCCCCTTATTGGGGGGTTCCACAACAAGAAGCAATAAAAAAAATAAGAAGAAAATAAGTATGAATAGAACAAGAAAAGAAGAAACTTTGAATAAAAAATTACGCTAAAGATAGGTACTAGTTACCCTATCCTTTTTTTATTCATGATTCTTGTTTTTCCTTTCTTTCTTTTTTATCAAAAGAAACTCGAAATTCTTTAAAGAATTCTGCCTTCCTTAAAATATCATAAACAGTTCCTGTGGGTTGAGCACCTTTTTCAAGGAAATATAAAATAGCAGGAACATTTGAATAAGTTTGATTCTTTATCGGATCATAAAAACCCACTTTTCGAAGATCTCTTCCTTCTCTTCGGGATCGAACATCAATTGCAACGATTCGATAGATGGCTCATTGGGATAGATGTAGATAAAAGATGCCCCCCTAGAAACGTATAGGAGGTTTTCTCCTCATACGGCTCAAGAAAAAATGATTCTAATTTATAGAAATAGAAAGAGAAATGGATCCATAAAGAATTAGACTGTAATTTGAGCCTTTTTTCCTTCTTTACAGAAAAAAGAAATTTCATTCGTACTCCTAACTCAAGTTGGGTAGTTTTGAAAGAGTTCGAAAGGAAATCTTTCGAATTTCTTGAGCTGTCTCTAACCTCTTTTTTTGTCTTCTTTCAGATCTCTTTTGTTTTACTCATTCTGATCCAATCGTTGAGACAATTGAAAATAGTGTTTCCTTGTTCCGGAATTTGTTGTCTTTGCTTTGCGCTTTGTCAAATCATTGGGTTTAGACATTACTTCGGTGATCCTTACTCCTTTTCAAAAAGGCAGCAACATACCTTTTGTTTTTTGTTCTTTCTATGGAAAAGGAAAAAATCATACGAAAGATTGATTCCTTTGTGATACACTCTTGATCGAAACAGTTTGAAGATTTCGACAAATTTTATTTTTTCATTTCAAACTTGTTCAAATTTGAACCTCTCCATTTATCTATATTTAGATATTGATGATATATTTACAAAGTTGGTCTAACTTATTGATTGTCACTAACCCTAGATTATTCCCCCGATAAATGAATCAATCATTTTTGCTCGAGCTCCATCATATGCTATACCTTTATATACCATTAGTATCTTTATTTAGCAACCCAAGACAAATTAAATTAGGTTCCTAGCAGAACAAACTATGTCGAGACAAGAGCATCTTCATTCGTATAGAAAATGGTGGATGTCAGAATCCACAGCCAATCATGTCCTTCAAGTCGCACGTTGCTTTCTACCACATCGTTTCAAACGAAGTTTTACCATAACATCCCTCTAATTTTATTTTAATTTGGAACCGTATGCAATTGATTCAATATGGAATCATGAATAGTCATTGGCTGAACCGATACATAATAATCTACACTTATCTATCTATGGATAGATAAGTGTTTATCCGGAAAGGATTTCACTTAAATTTACCCCATATTTTCTCATATGAATAATATCACATAAAAAAAAAAAACAAATCAGTTTTAAGCAAACTTATTTACATCTTCAACAGATCTTTCGGGATTGTCCATCATAAAAGATCCCTCTTTTTCTTTTCAAAAAAAAAAAAAACAAATGAGAAACCTCAAAAAAAGCCTTTGACTTTACTTTCATTCAAATGAAAAAGAAATCCCCATGAATGGATAAAAGTTTTTATCCACTTTAACTAAATACTATACTAACTAAATAGTATACTAAACTAAATATTTCATTGAAATATTCATAAATATTCAATTATAGAATAATAAGATTCTATTAAATAATATTAAAAATAAAAATATACAATATATATTCTTATGTAAGAATTATGTATTTATGTATTAGAAATTAAAATCTATTTATAATTTCTAATATTCAAAATTTTGAATATTAAATCTATTAAAATATTAAATAAAAGAATTTTAATGAAATTCTAAATTAATATATTCTAATATGAATATATTAATTATGAAATATGAATTATAAATATTTTCTCATTTATTATTTATGAATTATGATTTTATGATTCTAATATTATGATTGACTTATTATTTACCATCTCCGATTGAATCTTATTTTCATTGAATTTTAAAAAGAGAGATAGTTTGAGAATAAAGTTTCTTTGTTTTCATTATTATGGAGTAGAAAAGTCTCGTGTAAGGTAAGATCAAAGAGAAGATCAGAATCCGAGGATTCTGATCTTTTCGCATCCATCTCCCTCATATAAAACAAATAATCGTTAACGAAAGTAATCACGAATATTTCATAATAAAATACTTTAGTAAAAAAGTAAAAAAAAAAAGATATGATTCTAAGAATCATTCTTAGAATTCAGATTGGATAACATTGTATCCAACATTAAACAGAAATTTGTTTAATGAAATTTCAATAGAGAAGAATCTTTCGTTTCTGATGCAAACGATCTGGGACGGAAGGATTCGAACCTCCGAATAACGGGACCAAAACCCGTTGCCTTACCGCTTGGCCACGCCCCATTTTTATTTGGTCTAAGAAAAACTAAGCTAAATATTGGTTATTCGTCAATAACCAACCAAAAGAAATATAGGACATGCTGTCGCTAGGATTCAACACAATAGATATAGAATCAAAAAGATTAATTGATCATTACTTAGAATTCAATTAAGATATTGTATGAAAATAGAATTCTTTGTATTCTTATTTGATTGTAGAATGTAAGGAAGGATTCTTGATTGGGGATAAATCAAAGAAAAGAAGAATTTCTTTCTTTTATCTGCCTTTTTATTTTAAAATTTTCCTCAGAAAAACAACTCAATCCAATCTGATAATTTATTATCATTTCAATTTAATTTGAATCTTTAAGAACAAGAAAAGAATATTTGTTATGTTTAATATCTTTAGTTTAATCTGTATCTGTCTTAATTCTACCCTTTATTCGAGTAGTTTTTTCTTCGCCAAATTGCCCGAGGCTTATGCCTTTTTCAATCCAATCGTAGACGTTATGCCGGTTATCCCTTTATTCTTTTTTCTCTTAGCCTTTGTTTGGCAAGCTGCTGTAAGTTTTCGATAAAAATGGAATCTCTATTCAATTCATAATTTCTTCGATAAAAAAAAGATGAGATTTTTATTCTTAAAAGAAAGAAGATCAGAAATAAGATTCAGATAAGTCTGGACATTAGGAACCCTCGATTCAAAAAGCGAAATTCTGGTATTTTATATTTTCTATTGAAATTGAGTTTGAATAAGGGAAGGGGGCGATGATCTTTATCTTTAATCAGCTAATCAGCTTATTTCTTCTTTTGTTCTGACCTTTCCTTTATAAGATCCCATACAATACCTAATTATAGATATGGATATGGCAAGAAATCTTTGGTAACGAAAAAATACGAATCTTATTACATTAGAAAGAAATTCGTGAAAATAAATTTCAAAAAAAAACTTCCTTTTTTTTTGAATCTTTAAAGCGTCATATCAAAATAGTGTATAGTGTGTGTCGTAAAATAGGTGATCTATTTCCTTAAAAAAAAATGATCTTATCTTGGAGATTTGTAATGCTTACTCTTAAACTATTCGTTTACACAGTAGTAATATTCTTTGTTTCTCTCTTCATCTTCGGATTCTTATCTAATGATCCGGGGCGTAATCCTGGGCGTGAAGAATAAAAAAAGAGATGAGATTCGTTTTTACTTTTTCCTTGATTTTTTCATAGGTAAATGTATAAATAAATGGAATAGATGCTAGATAAAGAGAAAAGATTCATAAAAGAAAATAATCGAAAATTATTCCAATTCTAAAATATCAAGTGATCAGGGGGGTCGGAGAGAGAGGGATTCGAACCCTCGGTACGAATAATTCGTACAACGGATTAGCAATCCGACGCTTTAGTCCACTCAGCCATCTCTCCCCATTCCAAATTGGAAATTTATCATGTGATTTAACACGTGAAGTCAAGATTGAGAACAATTTTGATTTTCCTTCAATGATTCAAAACAGATTTCTCCAATAGAAAAGAAAGAATACCTTACTTCTTTTCTTTTGTACAAAAGGTTCATTTCCCCGGCCTGGTTAAGTATAAGTACTGGCCGGGCCAGTACTTCTTTTGTTCCAACGAATCAAAATTGTTATTGAAACAAGAAGATTAATTTTCATTGCCATTCCTAATTCTTAGAAATTATTTAAGAAATTATCTATATCTAGATTAATATAGAATATTCTATATTAATATGATATATTCTATATTGAAATATTCAATATTAGATATTTTTTGATATGATATTCTATATATATTCTTAGTATATTATAGTACCTTATTATAGTAATTCTAGTAAATTAGAGTATAAATTAGAATATTGAGTCTTTCTAGTAATAGTGTTCTAGTAATAGTATTATAGTAATATAGTACTAATATTTTTCGTCTTTCTTTTCTTATTCTTAAGTATAAAATTTGGAAATTCATTAATGAAAAACAAATTTCATTCTAAATGAAAGTTGAAGTTCAGTATTCTATTCATCTTAAGAATTAACTTAAGAAGTCTTGATAAGAAGGAAGTATTAAGAAAGAAAAGAAATAGATCTTATAAGATAAATAATATGAATATAAAATAGAAAACACATATTTCTAAATTGAGACTATAAATCATTTACTTGTTCAAAGCAAAGGACAAGCTTGAAAGTTTGAGGCCCGATTTACCCGAATTCAGAAAATAGGGCGGTTCAAGTGAAGGGAGGTTTCAAAAAAAAATACTTATAACTTTAGTACACTATTTAAATTTGACTAAACTTTTTCTATTCACCTATTTTTTTTTCGATTTTTAAATCCCGCGCCGCGGCGGAACAAAATACGTGTTAATGCTGGAATTTTCATGATTCTGATGCTATCTTGACTGCGTCTGATTACATTTGTTGGACAAATGGTGCATTCATATCCAATAATGAATATGTAGCGGGTATAGTTTAGTGGTAAAAGTGTGATTCGTTCTATTAACAACTTAAATAGTTAAGGGGTCTTTCCATTTTTTTTCATATTTCATATTCCGATCAAAAACTTTATTTCTTAAAAAGATTTAATACTTTACCCCTCAATAGGACATTTGAGGAAAGAATATACATTCTCACGATTTCTATCCAAAAGGCAATCAGAATTTTAATAAAAAAATTGGATTATGGAGTCGAGAAGCATAATTTTTTTGATTGGTTCAATTCTTCCAATTGAATGAGTATGAATAAAGGAT